TAGTTTTAGATAGTAAATGGCCTTATTCTACTCTATCTATCCTATTCATTGGTACTAATCCTTGATATTGATACTGAAAAAGTTGTCTCATCTGTTCGAGTTCATGATCTAAACGAGTCGCACATACACCCTAGTACATGTTCCTCGACGCTGAGGACATCCTCTAAGAGCGGGAGATTTTGTGACATTTCTTATTGGCTGTCTTGTGTTTCTAATAAGTTGTTTAATAGTTGGCATGTTGTATATATATATATATATATAGAATGGGTTGGTTTAGATCGATCTTAACCTGATTTATGATTGATGATTATGAATTATTTCGACTCAATATCAAATCGCGGAAAATAAAAATTATGTTTTGAAATGGCATTAGGGATTTAACGTAAATCCCCAGTATTTTCATTTTAAATCCCTACAAGATCAACAATTCCATGAGCTTGGGCTTCTGTTGCTGACATAAAAACATCCCTTTCCATGTCTTCGGATACAACCCACAAAGGGTTGCCCGTTCTTTGTACATAAACCTTTGTGAGGGTTTCGCGAAGTCTCATTAGTTCTTCCACTTCCAGGATAAATTCCCCTGTTTGTGACCGATAAAAAGAACTAGCAGGTTGGTGAATCATAACCCTGATGAATTGATATAACATCATTAATGGTTCTTCTATCTCGCAAGATTGGGCGGGCTAAAGGGATAAAAAAATAACAAGAAAAAAATTGAACAACCGTACGGGCATCTTTTGTGCATTGCATACGGCTCTGCAATGGAATTTACTCCTCCTATCTATCCCCTCCCCCTTCCATCGAAGAAAGAAATGGAATACATACAATTTAGATCGTGGAATAATCCATTTACCGTCCTTCTTTTCGTAAGAGTAAAAAAATACTATGATGGTTCTGTTGCTTTCTATATATTTATTTCGTCGGTGATTTAGCAATCCCAAAGTGTCTTTCTGATACGATTAAATAAGGAAATACTTTTTTTTTTTTCATTTTCGTACTCTTTCTTTCATAAATATAATAAAAAAGGCTTCCAGTGTGGAATAAAAATGGTTTGTGACGCTGAAATGTTCTCCCGACACATAAGATAAAATCGGAAATAACCTTTGTTTCATACTACTATCTCGATACAAAATCTCATGTTCTGAAAAAACAATAATGGTTTGTTCATATCGAACTCAAAGTGCCATGCTATTATTACTTATTATTCATATTCGATATGGCGAAGGCATAGTCTTTTTTTTTTTTCAAATAAAAACCATTGGCGCCAAGCGTGAGGGAATGCTAGACGTTTGGTAATTTCTCCCCCAACCAGAATGAAAGATCCCATTGAAGCAGCTAATCCAATGCATATTGTATGTACCTCGGGTATCACAAATTGCATAGTATCATAAATGGCTATTCCGGGCATTACCAATCCACCAGGAGAGTTTATAAACAAAAAAAGGTCCCTAGTATTATCTTCTAGACTGAGATATACCATGAGACCAACAATTTGATTCGATATCTCGTTCTCAACTTCTTGGCCTAAAAAAAGTAATCTTTCTCGATGAAGTCGGTTGATTAGGACAAAATTCTATCCCTTAGGAACCGTACGTGCACCTTTGGATGCATACGGTTCAAAAAAAAATTGTGAAAACAAAAAGAATCAATGTGTCGATTCAAGTCTTATTTCTTTTTTTGTAACAGATTTTTGTTTTTCTAATGAAGGTGAAGGGCTTTTTCCATTTTTCAAAAAACATGGGGCCTCCCTTAAAAAAAAAAAAATGACTGAACTTAGTGAACTAACCTCCATTGATGTATTGTTTCATCGAAATTCAAATCACGATGTAATTTTCTTGTTCCTGAATGGGCCCTTTCAATTCTTTTAGGTTCATGTTCTACTCCGGGTAAAGATCTGTCGGAATTATATTTACACATATAGGGCAAATGATCTCAGTACCACTTCTTTTTTCTACGACTTCTTTTTTTTTTATTCGTTTCATGCTTTCTCTCAGCTATTCAATGTATTCATCATACCATTATTCCATTGATTGGCAGTTTGAGATCATTCCTATAGTAAACATAAGAATGTTTATGATACAAGTAGTAATCGTACATATATTACCAATTTGGTATTTTCTGAACGGAGCCTGGATACTTTATTTTATCGGTCCAAGTCAACCATAAATTCTTCTAATTGATAATATGGATCCCAAATATAAATTGATCTAATTGCACTTCGCGCTCCGAATGATTGATGGTTCAATCAATATTTCTTAGGCAAAAGAGAGGATATCTCGATCGGGAGAGAGAACGGGTAAATCCCATATGACCCAATATGTCTGACAAGTCGCACTATAAGTCAACCCAAGTTGCATCTTCCTCTCCAGGACTCCGAAAAGGCACTTTTGGAACACCAAGGGGCATTAAATGAATGAAAAAAAATGAGGTACTATACTTCACTTTAATATGGAAACGTAACAATGGGTTTGTTGTCTTCATAATTTTTTTTTTTCTTTTTATTGTATTTTATACATATTAGACATAGATTGTAAGGCTCATAGAAAAAGATAGAATGAATAAAGAACCCATTTTAACGAATGGGGCGATCGTGTGAATGATAAACAAGTATCTATACATTCGTTCCCCAAAAAGGGCTCAATCCCCATTGCGTATTGGTACTTATCCGGTATAGAATAAATCTGCTTCTCTTTGTTCTTACGAACATAAATGTTCCCTTATTTTCAATAGGAACAGAATAAATATTAACCCTTTCTCATACAGAATCTACTGAAAAGATTAGGTACAGAGTATAGTCTTTTCCAATGCGATAAAGTTACATAGTTTCTATTTATTTTTGAAAAAGGGGTATTTCCATGGGTTTGCCTTGGTATCGTGTTCATACTGTCGTATTGAATGATCCCGGTCGATTGATTTCTGTCCATATAATGCATACAGCTCTAGTTTCTGGTTGGGCCGGTTCGATGGCTCTATACGAATTAGCGGTTTTTGATCCCTCTGACCCCGTTCTTGATCCAATGTGGAGACAAGGTATGTTCGTTATACCTTTCATGACTCGCTTAGGAATAACCAATTCATGGGGCGGTTGGAGTATTTCAGGAGGAACTATAACGAATCCGGGTATTTGGAGTTATGAAGGTGTGGCGGGGGCACATATTTTCTTTTCCGGATTGTGCTTCTTGGCAGCTATCTGGCATTGGGTCTATTGGGACCTAGCAATATTCTCTGATGAACGTACGGGAAAACCTTCTTTAGATTTGCCCAAGATCTTTGGAATTCATTTATTTCTCTCAGGGTTGGCTTGCTTTGGCTTTGGCGCATTTCATGTAACAGGCTTGTATGGTCCTGGAATATGGGTGTCCGATCCTTATGGGCTAACTGGAAAAGTGCAATCTGTAAATCCAGCGTGGGGTGCGGAAGGTTTTGATCCTTTTGTTCCGGGAGGAATAGCCTCTCATCATATTGCAGCGGGTACATTGGGCATATTAGCGGGCCTATTCCATCTTAGTGTCCGTCCGCCTCAACGGCTATACAAAGGATTACGTATGGGCAATATTGAAACTGTACTTTCCAGTAGTATCGCTGCTGTTTTTTTTGCAGCTTTCGTAGTTGCTGGAACTATGTGGTATGGTTCAGCAACTACCCCAATCGAATTATTTGGTCCCACTCGTTATCAGTGGGATCAGGGATACTTCCAGCAAGAAATATATCGAAGAGTTGGCGCCGGACTATCCGAGAATCTGAGTTTATCAGAAGCTTGGTCTAAAATTCCTGAAAAATTAGCTTTTTATGATTACATTGGTAATAATCCAGCAAAAGGGGGATTATTCAGAGCAGGCTCAATGGACAGCGGGGATGGCATAGCTGTTGGGTGGTTAGGACATCCCATCTTTAGAGATAAAGAAGGTCGCGAGCTTTTTGTACGTCGTATGCCTACTTTTTTTGAAACATTCCCGGTAGTTTTGGTAGATGGAGACGGGATTGTGAGAGCCGATGTTCCTTTTAGAAGGGCAGAATCGAAGTATAGTGTCGAACAAGTAGGTGTAACTGTGGAGTTCTATGGTGGGGAACTCAATGGAGTCAGTTATAGTGATCCCGCTACTGTGAAAAAATATGCTAGACGTGCCCAATTAGGTGAAATTTTTGAATTAGACCGGGCTACTTTGAAATCTGATGGTGTTTTTCGTAGTAGTCCGAGGGGTTGGTTCACTTTTGGGCATGCTACGTTTGCTTTACTCTTCTTTTTCGGACACATTTGGCATGGCGCTAGAACCTTGTTCAGAGATGTTTTTGCTGGTATTGATCCAGATTTGGATGCTCAAGTGGAATTTGGAGCATTCCAAAAACTGGGAGATCCAACTACAAGAAGACAAGTAGTCTGATACAATACTACTCTGGTATCTTTCGTCTCTATTTTCTTTTGTTGATTTGACATAGATATCAGAGAAATCTTGACTTGAATCACCATCTTTTCTTTGATTTTTTTTCTTTCTAATGATCCCAAATAAATAGGTGTGGAAGCTATAATTGTAAACCGCGATCGAATCTATGGAAGCATTGGTTTATACATTCCTCTTAGTCTCGACTTTAGGAATCATTTTTTTCGCTATCTTTTTTCGAGAACCGCCTAAGGTTCCAACTAAAAAAATGAAATGATTTTTCATTATATCAATTGAAGTAATGAGCCTCCCATACCCATATTGGGAGGCTCATTACTTCAACTAGTCCCCGTGTTCTTCGAATGGATCTCTTAATTGTTGAGAGGGTTGCCCAAAAGCGGTATATAAAGCGTACCCAGTAAAGCTTACAAGTAAACCAGATATGAAGATGGCGACTAGGGTTGCGGTTTCCATTTCTAGATAACTTCAAGATCACAATGGATCTACGATAAGATCGTTTATTTATTTATTTACAACTACAACGAAATGGTATACAAAGTCAACAGATCTTAAGCAATGATTAAATAGGATTTTTGGTATGGCTACACAAACTGTTGAGGG